ACAAGGTATCAAAGATGTTCACAATAGAGAGAGGTGCGCAAACCTTCAAATATTGCATATTCCCTCACTCAGTTAATAAACTAACTGCCTCACTCCAGAACTCGAGCAAGAACTTTCACCTCATTTGCAAGTGGAATTGAACAAAACGGACTAAAAGCAACCTTCGCCATCGCGGATAGGTCCTGTCCTCCCTTACCGCTCCGTGGGGAAGCAGAGCTACAAGGGTCCGAAGTAAGAAATTACCTTAACTAAAGCATTGAACTCAACTTCGTCGACCCTCTTTCTTTTTCTGAATCCCGTAGTGAGGGGAAGAGAAAGCTATTTATTACCTTTGATTCCTTCTTGCTGGTCCTCCTTCTAGTCTAGTGGGATGGAAGCGAGGATCTGAAGAATCAGACTATGATCTCACGAACCTGTCTGACTGCGAGTTAGTCTAAGGCCGGACGGGAACCGGCATGGAAGACTTCTTTTCCAGAAAACAAGGCAAGTAATGCAAGACAAGCCCAGATCAAACGGAATCCCAAAGCACATGAGGATATGGGACTTTGCCGGGTATTCCTTCTCTTGATAGCGGAATCTAATTAATAGCATTTTTGCTTCTTGTTCACTCTCTCACTATCTGAACTTGAAGGTTAAGTTTGTGTTCCGTGTATCCAACGAATGGGACAGGTAATATGGAATATTCTGTAGAATCCTAAGTTTGTAGATCAAGAAAGCTATTCTCCGGTCTAGGAGTTCAGGGTAGAGAGGAGGATGTTGGTGAAGGGCCGAGCAGGAACAGTTTGTTTGACAATGAATTGAATCCCATCCTTTCTGAGCGGAAAAGCAGACACGTCTACACAATTAGTGGCTTGTTGAGCCCTAGATTTCAGGAAGGTACTGCCCTCTTAGGTAGGATCCGGTACATTAGGGGAAACCCTTTCTAGTCATCACTCCATTCATTCACTAGAATAGTCCTCGTCGAGTAGAAAGAAACCACTGCCTTACCTGGAAATAGACTGAAGTAGATCTCTCCTTGATTGAAGGACACCGCCAGTGGAATCTAAATCTCCCTCGGTTTGCCATATAGGACAGCAGCCCAGAAAATGCTTCCATAACCAAAACAAAGATGTATGGCGACATAGGGTCGCCCTGTCTCAACCCTCTCTCCCCAGGAAAGAAACCATTCAGCTCCCCATTAATGCTTATATAGAACCGAGGAGTGGAGATGCATTCCCTGATCCATTGCACTACCCTCTCCGGAAAGCCCAGGATGTTCAGGACTACGCCTACAAAGTCCCATCTAACTGTGTCGTAGGCCTTCATAAAATTCACTTTGAGGGCGCAACTGTGCACTTATTCCTGTGATAATTTCGAAGGAGCTTCTGGGCATACCCCTTCTTTGCTACAAGTCGAGCCTTATGCCTTTAAATCGACCCATCAGCTAGATACTTTATACACCCGAGCGAGTGACTAAACGAGACTCCATCCAAACCTCAACCAACCGCTTGTTTACCTGCAGGCAACTCAAGGACGATCCCAAGTATCATTTTTCTTTCTCTTTCTTTTTAAGGGAAGGGTATTTTAAAAAGAATTTACCAAAGAAATACATCTTATCAACCGGGTGACCGATTCCCTTTCGTCTCTGCAAACATGGGCGGTGAGAGGGGAAGGATAAGAATTGGTTCACCCGGTTGGACCATCCCCATGATACGGAATCTGCTTTTCTTCTTCGAATTAGCCTCAAAGGGAGCTCAGAAGACCCCGTCTATTGTGGTTTATACATATATTATATAACCTATGGGCTGGCCGGCCTTCTGTTTCGAAGAATGGAATCTTAGTTAAAAGAAGCATGTCGGCATCAGCTGAGGAAAGGGTTGGCTGGGGTGGGGAAGATGCCTCAAGAAACCATTTAACATTCTTCGAGTATTTCGAAGAGCATTTTCTACATTTTGTATTTCAACGTTAATTTCAGCAAGTCGCTGGGCCATGGCTTCTCGATATACACTGGTAGAAAACTCTTTTCTTTTTTTTTTTAAGTGCAGTCCTTCTGTGTGTAGAACATTGGCTCTAGCGTCCAATGGGTGCACCTGATCCAGTTCAGTTGGAACAGTCACCTGCTTTCATTGGCGGGGAGCTGACTGAAGTCTCCCTAGTTGACGACAATGGTCAACCTGTCACGACCGTAGTGGGTCAAATAGAAATAGCCTTATATGTTATGTTCTTCTATTTGTTTCTTATTCCTTTAGAAAAGATCCTATGGATAAGACACCCGTATTTAGGTATCGGCCGTACCTACCTCCGCCGCGGGCGGTGTGCGCGAGAAAAGGGCGCGCTAGTATACATGAAGTAGGCGTAGTAAACAGCTACAAAGACGGTGTTCCACCTTTTCGTAGAGGAAGACTATAACTATAGAAGAAAGACTGGTTCTATCACGTAGTTCATGGCCCCCATGGGGAATGAGAACAGAGACATAGCATCTTCTTTCTTACAGCGCCCGAAGGATACCGGACTACGACCCGACATAAATGCCAGTGGGTGCTATGTAGGCTCATTGGTCCCGCCGCTTTGTTGATTGACAAGCTATGTCAAAGAGATCATTCTCTTAGTGGCCATTTCTCTACGCAATGACACGACTCTCTATATATGATAATTGGTTGAAGACAGACTAGTCATCTACTACAAGTCCCGTGTTCCACCATCGAGTAGTGGTCTACTAGAGTCAATTCCATCTTGGCTATGCGCATTTCCTGCCTTGAGTTGATAGAAAGGTGCTTACGCCGTTAAGGTTGCCTCCCCAGGCCCCAAGGGGCGAGGGTTTAGTGGGCCCACGACAGCCAATCCGTCCACTCTTGGCAGGCAATGACAGACCTGAGAATGAAGACAGACTAGTATCAATTCGAATCTGAGTTAGGCGAAGCAGTCAGTCGCGCCACTTCAACTTCACACCCCGAGACGAAAGCGCAGCGCAAGCGGACGGGAGTATTCGTTTCAGACAGAGCGATCGCAGCAGCAGGTATGCATCAAGATAGAAGGCATGGAGTACTCACCAAGAGAACACGGCATGGCTGGTGAAGATTGGGCTTTGGCCCATGATGATAGATAAAAGAAGAGAGAGACAGTCCAATTCATACAGCTCCCAGACCCAGCAGACCCCGACCCCACTCCCAGTATGACGACGCCCATATGAAATTTCTATGGATTGTAGCGTCAGATCTAGTTCCTACTTTAGGCCACAGTTGACTATAAGTAGGCTGTTAGCGATCAATGCTGCTTGCCCTTTGAGCGCATGCTATTTCTTCGTTAGTGACAACAGCCTTATCCACTTTGATTTTGAATGTTTCTTGTTCTGGGTCGAATTCGAATGTCCATTCAGGCGGAGAATCCGGGGAAATAAGTATTCCTCCCTTGGAGTCTTCCTCCCGCCCCGAGTCCTCGTCTGGTTCTACTTCTCTTGAGAATCATGCCTCAAGCTCAGAAAAAGACTATTTCTCCCCTTCGTCACAATTTTCGTCCCCATCTACTTCCACGTCCACTCCCGCCATTGATAGTTCTCCCAACACCGAGCAGAAGGAGAGCTTGGACTTTCTCTCGGGCGAACTGCGAAGCTTTTGGAAGACTGAAATAATTAGAGCCGTACACGAAAGATTAGCAGAAATTGATCCACAAGGGAATATCGGACGGATTCGCGACGGAGAAATCGTGGATGCTTTGAGGCTCGATTCCCCCCTTCGGACGCGGCAAGAAATGGAAGACATTTTGAAAAATGTTTGGAAAAGACCATGGCCAAGTTACGAGGAGGCCGATAGAACCTCCATCTATCCCCGCATATGGGACCTTCTCGAAAAAAACAAAAGACCGGATATTTGATATTGATTTCATGAGGTAGAGGGACCTTCCACAATATCAAATACTTCCATCAAACAGTGGCCTTGGATTATGGATGAGGAAGACCCCTAACGCGGTTGAGGGGCAGCTGACCGAAAGGAAAGCGGGTAGGCCGCCTGCTTATTATTGTGAAGGTGGCACTCAGAAAACCGGGGTGCCGCCCTAATTACAAAATGCGAGGTACCGACGCCGGACGGGCAGACCTCTAAGGATCCGGTAAACAGGGTAGCCCCTGGTACGCTTGGGGCTGGATTGAATCCTTTTTTCGGTCAGGAGAGGGGCCAAAGTAAGACAGTGAAAGAGAAAGCACTTACTTCACGTAAAGAGCAGAACTTCTTTCACGTACTGAAAGGCAGGCCTTTTTCATGGTGATTTTTCTTTTTTGATTGCTTTTGGAGAAGGGGAATGGTGAGGCGGGCCCCATCCACCAGATTACTTTCACTTTACAGACTGGAATGAATCCCAGGCACAGGAACTGGTTTAACAAAAGGGGTCGAGAACTACATAGATCTGATACCTTCTTCCGGGAGGTAGGTTATGTAGGAAGACAACTTTCCCCAGGTTGTTCCGATCCCAAACGGCCAAATAATCAATTAGTAGTATGCCGGAACTCTTTCTCTTAAGGCGCAGAGCGAACTGTCGGACTAGGAGCTGCGTTGTTTCATAAGAAGTTCCCCTCTAAATAGATGGCGAGAATCTGTTCTTGGTGGTAGGGCAGTAGGAAGTAGCCTTTTCTTCAAGCAGGGCTTTCTCGATAGCCAGAAGCTCTTCCTTCCATTAGTCATCTGGGCTTGTAGTTGCGTTGCAAGCAATTCTCTCTGTCAGGCATACCCGATAGTGTCCCCCATTTCGTTTCGCTTTCGAGCGAGGTCCTTATTTATTTTATGCAATTTCATTTCTTCTATAACAACAGGATGCTATTGCTTGCTGGCTACGAATCCCATTTCACGAAATGACTTTCCTTTCTTAGACTAAGTCTCTTACTCTTACTTGAGATCTTATCTTGTATTCTTTATAAGCTGTGTTACGAGTTCTAGCAAGCCTTAAGCTAGTTATAATTTATATTAAAAAATACATCAAAGTGAGTACAGCAAGTCTTGAATCAGGTTTTTCCAAGGGTTGGAAGTTAGCTTTTCGTTTCTAGTCCTTGGTCATCAAGATCAAGCGAGTAGGAAAGGAGTGAGCCCCAAAAAGGTAAGGTTATAGGTCCAAGGGTCGCTCCTTCCATTTTTATCTATCATATCCTAGATAACTTACTGCACTTCCCCGTGATGGCTAACCTCCTTCTTTATTTCGGGGCTTGGCGTAGGGGCAATGGCTTTACAGGCGTAGAAACTTTTCTCCGGGTATTGTTTCTGTTGCAAGCAAGGGGTTAGGCTCGAAGCAACTAGGCTATCAGGGATCCACGGCCTTTCTTCCGTTTCTCAATATCAACTCCCGATTCTCGCTCCATTTATATCTATATTGATATAAACAAGTATTTCGTTTCGCTCGTACGTTCAATTTAATCACTTCGTAACCTTTACTTGATCACTGGACGGCTTTACCTTTGCTTTCAATCTGTCTTGTGTCACGTAAGCAAAACTCACTTGTTGGCTTACACAACTAGGCGTTAGGAGCGTAGAAGCGAGAGTGGGGTAAAACGAGTTTAATATACTTTACACGAGAGGTCAAGAGGCGGTGCCCGTATGGTTACCACCTAAAGCGGCTCTAGACTTTCCACCCAGGCGTAAAAACGGTTATTGACAAAACTTAACGATTAAGCTTTGCATGGGAAGCTGCCACCTGTCTGTAATAGGAACCGAGTCGCTAAAAGCAGGAGTTTCATCAGCATCGAGTTCTTGAGCCCACGGAACGGGGAGTGTTAACGAGTCACTAACCCGTAGTGCGTAAGAGTCACGTACCCCTTAGTCTGGGTAAAGCTTCCTAAACCTCGCGATTCGACCGTTGGAGCTGAGTCAATCTTGCCAAATTGGCAACTTGAATGTCTGGGTCTGTCCTATAGAATTGCTCATGGAACTTGCTTTCCAGATCGTACCAACTGTTAATAGAGTTTGGAGGGATGTTCATATACCAGGGGAAGGCCGATTTAGTAAGAGAGTTGGCAAAGAGCCTCAACTTGAGGTAGTCCTTGGACCTAGCTTCCCCGCACTGGACCGAGAACCGAGCTATATGCTCAATAGTCGACTTCTTCTCCTCACCGGAAAAGAGAACAAACTCAGGCACCTTATACCCCTTTGGAAACTGATGAACTCGGTCGATCCAATCAGGGTATGCTTTCCTAGCCGTCGGCCTCAGATGGACGAGACAAAGAACGCAACTCAGGGGGCGAGAACTCAGAGAGGTGGAGGTCCGGACAAGGCTAGAGCCAAGCAGAGGGATGGAGTAGGGGACGGTTGGTGAAAGTAGGCACGAGTGGAGAGGCAGGTGAGGAAGCGCAGGTGTAAAAGTCGAGTCTAGTATTTTTGCTTTCTTTCGTAGGCGAGTGAGAAGCGAGAGTGCAGGCTCGCCCCGAAAGCGAGCCGGGAGCGATCAAAGGCGATAAACGCTTGATTGTATTCTTGACTGATTCAATTGATAACGAGAGATAAAGGTACCCCGACCATGCCCAAAGGGGTTTAATAACTAGTAGTGGCGTGCTGAACTGAAAAGTACGGTGAAGCTTTCGGAGCGTAGTGAGGTGAGCCAGTGCCTGTTGGTGGTCAAGTCCCAGTGGAAGTGGAAGTTGTTGGGCGTTCAGGTTGCAAAGGAAGTTGGTGGGCTAACGGTGGTCCAGGTAAGGTAGGTGGGGAAGGCTCGCCACGAGATCGACCGATAGCTTTGACCCAACCCCGGAAGCGGAAGTGCCAGAGAGACGATCTTTGTGAGGCAGAGTGACATTCCAAGGTCAGGTATAAGGTGCTACGGGAACGATGTCTCAAAGGTCAGTGCCAAGGGCTCAACGCGGAAGCAATCCGCTGCTCACAGGGACCGTGCGGGCTGACGCTCTTCTCTCTCAGGCAAAGAAATGTGATTTTCACTTTCGCTGGTTCAAGGTAGGCTGCTTAAGCAGAGGTTGTTGTTGTTGTTGGCGTGAGTGAAGGCGTTCCTTCCGGTGGGCATGACGAAGCTAAGCTGGAACTAATTACGAAAGCATAATCGTTTTCAAGGCTAGGGAGTGAATTCCACTTTAGACAAGTCTAGCAAAGCAGCTCATCTGGTAACACGGTTATCCGTCCAACCTCTATCAATCGGTCTTTCCTCTTTCAATCGCTTGAATCGGTCCAACCGGTAATCTCGAATCTCTAACAATCGCATCTGTCTGACTGATGGGAGAGATCGGCTCTATGGCCGCTTTTCCTTAAACTTCAGCCCTCTTTAAGCTCTCTTCTAGGGAATTTGCTTGGTCTAGTAACAAGTCTCGATAAGCTGTCGCAATCAGGCAATTCGTTAAAAAAGATATCTTATCGATCTGTCTTTCAATACTTCCTATCTTCCTGCTGGGGAATCAGTATCTGTTGCAATCGCTCATTTGTTCTGTTCTGTCGCAACTCTCGCATCTGGAATACGGGAAAATCTTCCCATATTAACCTTTTTTGTAAATATCTCTTCTATTGCTTGTTAGCATTGGCTATCGGTCAATTTCGATTCCTTTCTTTATAAATATTTTGTCTCCTTCATTGATGACTATTCTAGAGTGACTTTCATCTATCTTATGAAATCTAAGAATGAAGTTCCTTAGCACAAGCGCTAAGCAATAATAATTCCTTTTATTTTCCGGTTATTTCATAATATGATAAAAAACTCAGTGTGGTATAAATGTTAAGATTTTGAGATCTGACTGAATTTGAAAGAAAAAAAGAAAGGGGAGAATAGTTCTCCAAGAACTTTCAAGCTTATCTGCAGAAACAAGGGATTGACTCTCAAACTACCTGCCCATATACCCCCAAGAATGGAGTAGCTGAGCGAAAAAATCGGCATCTTTGGAGGTTACCCGTGCTCTTCTCACCGAGATGAAGGTAGCTAATACTGGTAAGAAGCTGTCTTAACTGCATGTTATTTGATTAATCGTATGTCCGTTCTAAGTGGTAAATCTCCTATTCAAGTGTTGAAACCTGACTCACCCCTGTCTTTCCTATTTCTCTTCGTGTTTTTGGTTGTGTTTGCTTTGTTCATGACTTGAGTCCTCTCAGAAACAAACTTGATTATAAGTCTTTCAAATGTGTCTTTGTTTGGTATTCTAGCTCTCAGAAGGGCTAGAAGTGTTATCACCCCAAAACAAATAAAAGATTTGTGTCCATGGATGTCATCACTTTCTTTGAAAATCTTTCTTATTTCTTTTCTCTGAAAATTGTAGTACTCTTTCGGATCCCTACTCTCCTCAGGGGGAGTATGGAGGTCTGGAGGAGAGTAGTGTTCTTCCTGTCGTCAGTTAAAATATTCCCATGTCTAAAGTGGAAAATTATATGGATTCGAAAGAGGGGGAGTCTCAAAGTAGTGAGCAGCTTGGTCAGCAAACCACGGAATTAAAGACGTATGTGAAGAAGAGGAAGAAAATTTGTCAAATCAACAATCCATCACCAAGACTCCTCCTTGGATCCAGGTACTTCCTCTCTTCCTCCTTCTGTTGTTTCTGATCTGTATTTACCTATTGCCTTGAGGAAAGAAAAGAGATATTGTACTTCTCGCCCTATTAATAACTTTGTGTCCTATCAAGCTTCCTTAGCACAAGCGCTAAGCGATAATAATTCCTTCTCTTAAAGCTTTCGTTTCAGCGATTTATTCCACCAAGATACCCTCCCAATTTAAAATAAGCCCTCAATCATCCTCAGTGGAAGAAAGCTATGATAGAAGAAATGGAGGCTCTAAAGAAGAACGACACTTGGGAACTGATCACGTTACCAAGAGGCAAACGTACGGTTGGCTGCAGCAATCAAACTAAAGCGCTAACGAACAAGCAAGGGATTCGGGATTCACTCCAACAGAAGAAAGCCCAGATATCGAATCAGAATTGAGCACTCGTACTTCGCTACCTTTCTCCGAGCGACTAATCAGATTAACTGATTGCGTCTGCTAGAGATGCTTTACCTAAAAATGACTTTCAAGTGGGGAGTGAATGAAAGTCGATATCGAAATCCTAGGCTCAAAAGCCACATTTTTCGATCCTTCAGGCCGTAATCACCCGATTGAAGAGGGCCAAGGGAGGAGACAAGATCTGATGAGTGCGAACGGGAGCACCAATTGCTAGAGACCCATACAGATGGATGCACGACGGAAAAGCCAGCTGTTGACCAGCTGGATTAAAAGAGCTCTTCTTCGTCTTTCCGGCCCCCCACTCGTACTGATACTGATTGTGCTTTCCATGTTTGCTTTGCAATATTTTGTATTCTTTTGAGATAGCATTTGGTCTTACAAAAAAAAGTAAGTTTTTTCATTGATTGCGGATTGCGTTTCTACGCTTTCAAAAAAGTAAGTTTTTTGGGATGTTAATGTCCTTCGCTGGCTCCGTGACAACAGATACATTTACATAAAAGAATTGTGGACCGACCAAGCGGTAAGGCCTCCCATGTGGCGCACCCTCAGACCAATAGAAGGGGATTTCGAACTAAGCTAATGAAGGTGATTCGCTCCAACTACGGGATGAACGCCAACCCCGCCGGGTAGAGCTCCTCTTCCGTATCTGTATATCCGCATCTTCCTCAGATGTAGTTTCTATGCCTTCAGAAAGGCCTATTATTGATCCACCATACGAAACTCTAAATTCTGATGAAACTCGAAATTCTGATTGACAGGTTCTATTATGGATTCCTGTGGGTTCCACGAGCGAGTCTGACCAGTTCCACTCGCGGTTGCACCGACTCAAGACTAGTTCCAATAGATATTATGACGGGGTGATGGGTCGTGCACTTGCAAGCTCCACTCTTGATTTCGAGGAGGGCAAATGCAGATGATTTCGGTCATTCATATGAGGCTAATGAATCAAAACCGTGCCCAGCAAGACTGAATCTAGGCCTCGGGCTCACATGGGCGATCCATTCCAAACGTAGTGAAAGGATCAAATCCAAAGAAAGGTTTTGAAGGCATAAGCACATAGATCACTACGCGCTAAGCCAATTCCATTTGAAGTCTTACCCATAGGAAGATGGATCTCTCCAAACAAAGAGATGAGCTATCCACAAGAAAAGACGAGGACAAAACAAAACACCCGAATTAGATTATGTCATTCTTTCTATTTTCAAGAGTCTCCCATTCAGCAGTTTTTTCTTCGGCGGAATCTAACTCTCCTTTTCACTTTGATGGGGAGTCCCGCTGCAACATCGGCAAAGGACTTTCTCTCAGCGATGTCAAAGACATCGATTCTCGTTATCTACTAAGAGTCAATTCCTATTCTCGAGCAGAGGTCTCTCGTACTCAGTAAGGTGGGTACGCTGCGAACTCAGCAAAAAAAGCTGTTCACTCTCACTCCTAAAAGCATACCTCGCCTTCGGCAAGCACTGCAATTTACCAAATATTGTCTCTGAATCAATGAGTTCAGAGCGCTGCTTCCTCTCCCTTCTCTAGGCCTTACCTGAGACTCCAATGAACCCGAAGAGGAATGCTAATGAATTCATTAATGTTTGGTTGCATGAGCCCCTGCCCCAACCGCTTAAATGCTCCAGGAAGGTGGCCCAACCTTTCCCACATCTGCCTGTCACCCGAACCCCCAGGGACATAAGAATCCATTGAGGGAGGAACAGATGACAAGGCGACGCAATGACATCAAACAACAGAAAGAAGGGTTGGAAGATTGATGAATAAACCGCTTCCTCCCTTCTATCAAACAATCAAACCCTGGGTGCTTCGCCCCAACCATGGATTTCTCAACCTTTCTTTCTTTCACTTGCTTCTCTTCCTTCTGGCCAACCCCTCGTATCAGACTTGCTTCTCTTCTAGTGGAGGGTTAAAGCTTTCCTAGTTTTCATTGGCGGATAATCATGCCTGAGAAAGACTGTCCCTCTCATCTAGGGATGCCTAATCATTTACTTACCTACCTGCCATTGAGAATTTTCTCTTGAAAGTGGGGGGTTCTAAGAAAAGTAGTGGCTGGTACAGTTTCAAAAGTGGGCTAAATAGCTTAGTCATCGGGCGGGGAAGATGCAACAACAAAATTGGATTCTTCGAGAAACCGATCAGGATTTCCTTTCTATACTCCATTTATATATATAGTATAGGTGACCAATGGGTAAACGACTAGCTTCACTTCTGGAATGAGATTTCGCCACCCGGTCGGAGATAGATGAAAAAGAACATCCATCTGGTACTCAGATGGATGGTCCAACCGACAAGCCGGAATGGATGGATTTTCTTTTATATACTTTATATATGCATATGCGCAGCTTAGAAAGATGAACCCAATTTGGGCGTAGAGACTTCCCTTTCGTGATAACCATACGGCAGAAGCGCCCAGATAGTGATAGCTCAGCTTTTGAATTGGAGCAATTGGAAAAAATGAATTGGATCGTTTGCGGCGTGTAATGCCTCCACTTGTGTCATGATCAAAGTGACTCGCTTCCGTTCCCGGAACTATTGAGCTATTTGATCGAACCATAAGCGAGTAGAGTAGGCCCGTCCTATCCTATCATCTGTATAATCAAACATGAAAGAATACGAATTCCTCTTCTTATTTCAAAATCTAGAATTGGGCTATTTCTTAGTTATAGTCCCTGGGACATCCCAACTGGAAGGCTTCTAGAGACTCCATTACTATACTATAAGTAGATTATAGATCTACTAATTCGCACTGGTTAGTGGAGAAGAATAACCCAGTATTAAGGTAAGTAAGGTAAGGGGCTTCAAGAAGAAGATTGGAAACGCTCGCATGAATGCTCTATTTTAGTAAATGCAAAATCTTTCCCTTTTCTTTTACGTGACCACTTCCTCGGAGACGATCAAGTACAAAATCGAGAGGAAAAGGTCGGTAGTTTCATTGGTCCAAGATCTGGCCCCGATAAAGGGGCGGAAGCTTCAATGGCTTGAGGTGGAAGCTTGGCCTAATTCCAATCCCGTTTGATGGGTAGTCGCTTGAAATCCTTTTGAATCTCTTTCAAATAGCCTTTAATTAAGTACTGGCCTGGGTCGAAGGTGGAGATGGGGACTCAATCAGTAGAATCAGACTGGAATCGGACTAGAAATTACAAAAAGAAAAAGAAGAGGCCTCGTGGCTCCGAAGAAGAAGTTTACCGGTTCGAATGAAAGGTTGTGAGAAGCCCCAATGGAGATGCCCAAAATCCTGCTAAGAGAATTGCTAGTTTTAGGTCCTTGAGGTCTTCTCTTGGAGATGCTAACTTGAGTTTCTCTGGGCGCCTCTCAACGAGTTTAGCCTTTTTTAGGGCTTTCTGCACTCCGATGCCTATGAGAAAGTGGCAAAAGTCTTTAAATCTTGAGGTTGCAACTCCTGCGATAGTCCCCGAAATGGCACATTCCGAAGAATTCCTGTATGAATCTACGGCTTCAACGCCTGTGACAGAGCACACCGCGTCGGTGGGGATTTGTGGTCAAGACGATAACGCGCTTTTCCGCCCCCTTTCAAGGTTTCCTTGCTCGACCACGGGAGAGTAGAAATCTCAATGCCTATCGTTTTCGCCAGAAGATTACAGACTGAATGGGTAATTTGAGGATAATGTCAAGGCATATGTTCGTGTCATGCCCAATAGCTCATCACGAGCAAGGCTGGCAAACGAATGTAGTTAGCCGGTAAACGGATAAGCAAAGCTTAGCGCTTATACAATCGGTCTTGCTAAATGCATCCCTGGCTAGAGCATAGTGGGGAAGCCCTAAAAGGGTAGGTTTCACACAGAGGAACGGGTTCTCTACTCGACTAAAAGAAGAGGCTAAAGAAAAGAGCCGTCCGAGAAAGCCAATGAAGAATGAAGTTGGCAGATAGGACGATGCCGGGCTTTACACACCCCCTGTCCGTGGGACAATGGGGACAGAGCGGGAGAATTCTCCATATTTAGATCCATATTTAGGGAACGGTTGAACTCATTATGTCATGCTCTCCCGGCGCACATAAGCTGAGTTAAAATTCTCAGGTTCTGCTCCCCGGGAGGGACCGGCCCCGCCCATATAATAAAGCCTGTGTCGAGATAGATTGAATTTACCTTCTAATCCAGAATCATCAAGTGAGTAAACTACCCTTGGAAATGCTTCGGTAGCCGGAGGTTTCGGTATGACCGTTTTTCCACGCTTAAGGCCGGTTTCGAACCTTCGCACATCACGTTGTACCTCGGGGACGGGGACCGTAAGAAGGGTTTTAAACGACTTATTTCGATCACTGGGGGCTTCCTTACCTCATAGGACTCCGATAGCTTTCATTGGGCCTTGCAAGGGGGAGAAAGAGAGTCGGAGTAGTGAAGAAGGATAGAACACTTTTGTTGGTTGTTGACCAACGGAAAGCATGGGAATCTTTGGGCTCCGAAGAGCATGATTTTCGATCTTGTACTCTACCAATCGATAGGTACACTGTTACACCAACCCAATCTCAATGAAGAAAAGAAAACTACAAGCAACTACATAAAAACCCTCTCCAAAATACGTGAACGGGCGCTTTCTCATTAGAGTGGTATAACCTAAAGCTTTTTTTTTTTTTTTTATGTTTACTCAACTCGTAAAGGCAAAGTTCATAGGGATTCACCTCGAATCAAAACGATTTCTCCTTTCTTTTCGGAGCTACGAGATTTCTTCTCTTATGATATTTCTAGTTTGATCGAGGGTTCTCCCCAATATGAGATAGGTTGCAGCTATAGTCAGAACTCCAACTGGGCCAATTGCCTAATTCTGACCTGAGTTTAGCGAACGATACAGCAGAGATGCCGTAGGGCAAAGCCCATAAGACACGAAGCGAGATGGGGCTGAAGTCCTTAGTATGTCTGTCTTGCTTGCCTTAAACCATAAAGCGCTTAGCGAACTCGCAAGCTCCACGATGAGATATGAGGGACTTCTCATAAATAAATGGTCACCTCACATTCATTCCGCCATGATTTCCAGGTACGACTGGGCTACAGCCGAATCAGCGATAACAGTATCATCGCCTAAGATCGTGCAATCCCATAAACCTTTCCCGGGATAAAGCCCTTTCGCGGCAAGCCACACGACCATATGATGGGTCAACAAGCCACGAAGAGTAGTAACCGTCAGGCTGACCTTTGTCAAGCGAAACACGAAGGCGCGCGTCTCTTTTCTCGTCGGATCGGGGGACCGGAAACCGGGACCACACATGATGTGCGTCTAGGTCTCGGCCAACTCCCGACCGAACAGGCTAAACAGCACCCCCGCGCTCATACTTACAGGCAAAAAGTCAGTAGCAGCTTTAAGAAAGATCGAAGGAAAATCGATTTCTCTCGCAATCTGGCAAGAGGGGCCGCTTGATTGAAAGTCCCATCTGTCGGAATCGGAAGACGGCGTAGGATTTCCATCACCCAATCGTGTAAAGGCCGAACCAAGGCCTGATACAACGGGTTGGCAATTGAAAACACCTTCCTCTTCCCACAGCCCTCGAGCTTGACTCAAAAGCTACCAATCTAATCTCTGGACGAGTAACCATGGAGTTCCACCACACAGACTGAGCGGAAGACGCAAGACTTTCAATTATATGACCCAATCCGTAATGACCAGTCGGCAAAGGCTTGACAGGCACATTGGGACTCCCTCCGCACGAACCAAACCCTGCCTATCTGAGCAATCGTCTCCGGCTTCACCGAGGTTAGAATCGCCGACGCATCTATTCCGAGAGTATGAAATAAATAGAGTAAGACGACGATGTCTTGGCGACCGATCTACTCCCACAGCTTCCCTAAAGAATTCGTCGTAGGTATTCAGACCGGAAGACCAGGACAGGACGGGCGATACCAACGATCAGGGAATCCGGGCATACTCAGGCAGGTAGGCTAAGGGCACTTCTGATGCAAACACCATCATCTTCTCAACCCATCACATCGTAGCCTCGCTTGGTTCATAATTGGCTATGTGGAAGGTCTCTTCGGGGGCACGCGTCCCCCACACCTAAATCCATTTTTATAATCCGCATAGTGACAAGTAGAACAGAACAAGGTACGGTGAAGTAGAGTTGGTCCATCAACTAAAGCTTGTTGTTCGTTCAATCAAGTAAGAACCAAGGATATGGCTTTCCGATGCGAGAGGACCATCCCGAGCTCTTTCTTCGAAAAAGTAATATAGTAAATACAAACTATTGCCCAGTCGTGGAAGGCTTTGATCCTTTTGTTCCAGTTGTCAGTGATGAAAGAAATAGATTCTTCATTCCCTATTGAGTCCGCGGAGTTGTCACTAACGAAGAAATAGCATGCGCTCAAAGGGCAAGCTTCTCTATAAGAATGATGAATATGTGATTCATGTTCATTTGTAAAGGAGGAAGTCACCTAAACAAGTTGCCAAATACATGCCAATAAGGTACACGCTACGCCTAATGAGCTTCATTGTTGCAAGGTCTCTCCCCGGCCCCTTTTCGTTGACTGAGTTGGCTTAATTTGAATTCTTTGAGACAGAGAGAGCCCTGAATTCCCACTGGTATCGAAGGGAGTCACCTTCACGTTTGGCATATGCCCGCTCTGACCGGGATCTTCAGTATTTTACTTCAATCTATCAACCGTATCCTGCCCCTCTCTATTACCTGAGAGTGATATATTCGTCTTCGGATGTGTAAGACGGATGTGACCCGAGGAGGTACTACTCAAGGGCGTGCCTTTCCACATTAAGTTCCTCTCGTTTACAGTCGAGCACTTCGTTCCTGTATAAATAGTCATTATCTGTTCTTCGACAGTGAGAGGGGCTGATTGGGGCTTGTGCCTTTCCTTAGCCACTTCTGGTCAAAAGTATGTCGTGAATGATTTGATTCTTCCTGGAACGGCTTATGGACATACCTTTCTCGGAACCCTTACCTGCGCGGGTTCTCCCGCACACTTAGAGATGAGAAAAACCCTGATCCGAGAGGTGGGGGTTTGTATACTCTATAACCACGACCTAGCGATTAGTAGGAGAGAAATCCGTAAATATAAACAGTAAAGCTCTGGGTTCAAGCTTAGGCAGTAAGAATCTTGTTCAACACAACGAACAGCACTGGGATGTGACAGATCGCTCGGAGGAGACTGAGCTTGGATGAATAGTCAGCCAGAACGATTTAGTTGGATCCGGCCCCACAGCCCTACCTGATAGACACCCCACCACTATCAAGTGTCCTGCACACGAAAGAAGATGACTACACCACCTATCATACGACGGAGGAAGGTCAAAGTAGAGAAGGGAGAAGGATAGTCACTACACCTTATTTGCTTTCCCGTTGTCCTTCATCTTTTCTTTCAGGGTTCGTGCCCACTAGCTCTAATAGCGTAAGGTAAGTAAGTAGTCTATTTCATGCTGCTCTGATTCTTTCTTGTGTAAAGGATCTAGGATCGCCAAAAGGGTGCTCATTGAGCCGGCTTGGTGGGATCCCGATATCGATATGCTCTGCCGGAATATACAGATGGAACAGAATATGGATCGGATAACTCGGATCAATAATCAAGCTGTTTGTTCCCCGGAGACATGGACTAATGCTCAATGAGCAAGGAAAAGGTTCCAACTTCATAGGAAAAAGGCAGAGCAATATGGAGCTCGTTCTACTTGTAGATGATCATGACCCCACTACTGAGTTAGCTCATTCTTCGAAAGATTGCCCACCTTTTTTCAATGGCTGAGAACTGGGACAGGGGATGACGAAGAACGAATGTGATCACTCCTTCTGGCTTCGTCCCTCGCTTTGCTTCGAGGTGCTGCTTTTTCTTTCTTAGAGGGAGGGGCTGTCTTCGGGTGATCTAATTGGTGTGATTAGTCCTATAATGGTAATAGGATAGGCAGGACTCGCGGTGATGATTCCAACTGTGCTTCGCGAGGTAATATGGAATATTCTGTCTGTTCAAATGCCGGCAGGGATTGCCTCTTCTTTTACTTGAATTGTGGGATCGCATAAGCCGAAATACCGATCTATTCTCACATGAGAGGTGGTCCTTAACTACGGAATAAACGGGCATCTTACTTCTTTGTAATTGTTGAGCAAAGCTTCATCTTCTCCTTAATAGCTGGAAGTTCCCCAACAAAAGTATGAGCTAATGGTGCGGGCTGGCTGTGTTTCGATGCCTATCCATAGCTCAAAGTCTTCGTGGAAGCGGCATGCCGAAAAAAGAAAAGGCAAGTTCGACGGCAAGGGGTCTTGTCTGGTATAGAACCAGAACAAGGGCGGAGGGAGTTGTTTTCCAGTAGCAGGAATATCCTGGTTGTAGGGTCTATAAACCCATAGAGGGGTGGCTGGCTGAGTAGTTTCTCAAATCCCGGGAGGGGTGGTGGATGGGAATAGATAAGTAAGCATTCGAGTACATTGTTTCAGACGCCGAATAAGTTAAATCACCCACCGAATTAGCATAAGAAGAATCCGATGAATCATACATAGCATAGGTAGGCATCCTACCTAAGAACCAGAGTCTAGGGCCGCTCTTTCCCAATCCAATCCCGGAATAGGCCGGGTCGGAAGGCTTCCTTCAGTGAGTGCGCCTGTTCAACTTCAACTCTTTCAGATGCCGAATCTGAAGCCACTAGAGAAAGAAAAGCAAAAGCCGAATCCGAAGACGCATCGACAGACGCATACGCAGACACCGGGGAATCCGCTTCGTATGAAGGAAGTATTCGACTCAGAATCCAAAGATAGAGACGCATCTGCACCCGAATCACCTAAAGCGGAAGTCTTCATCCGATGACGCCACTTGTTGCCCTTTGTTGAGGAAAATCCCTTTAGAGCTGGGAAATCAAAATCTCCAGTCGCATTCGATCTAGAGTCAAGCAGCCCTTCTTCCTTGTTCACAGAAACCTCTTTCTAAAGAGCAAAGCAAGAGTCGCTTTCCTCCCCGAGGCTCACTGTTTACTTTCCCATTTCGAAAGAGGAGTTCCCAGATACCGCACCACTATGAGTAGCCCTTCCCGCCAAGAAAAGAAGGCATCTTGGGAAAGGCTAAGACTAGTGTCAAGGCAAAAAAGCTTAGTCGTTTTCAACACCGAGGGTTACTTCAGGATTTCTATTTCATTAAGAGCCTGGGGCATGAGTCATTGAGAGCAGACGAAAACGTCGAAGACTTGAGGATAGCACGTGAGATCCACTACTTAGAATACGCTACCATCTGTGATTATGCTCGTTCTACTTTGAGGGTGAGATCGCTCCTTTAAGGAAGGAAGGAGACGGGATTCCACTATTCTATTATGAATATGATCCCACTACTTGAAACTGATTCAACCATGCTTCTTCCAAGAGAAAGAAGACCAAGAACCCCGCCCTGAGAAGAAGATATACTCTAGGTTTTTTGACAGAGCTGAAAGAAAGTGGAAAAAAGGGCTTCTACAAGGGAATCAGAATAGGTGACAAATGCCACAGAAGGAACAGAATAGGCAGAGAAGAGGCCAAGCAGAAGCATATCATAAGCTGCCCTTGTTGCATCGGTGTTTGCCCTTCTAACTGACTTTTTTTGCCCCTTCGTATCAAAAAGTTGTACACCTTAAAAAAGAAATATTTGTAATTAGCCTTAGTTTGTAGGTTGGAGACCCTAAGCCAGCCAAGACGGAGCTATACGATGTAAATTACCTGGTAAATTAGATGGGTCCTCTAAATCCGCGAAGAGAAGACTCACATTGCAAGAGTTTTGGATTGGTTGTGTCTTCTATTCAGGAAGTTCGCTATCAGGTGATCGGACTTACGATTCATACGAATGAATCTACCTCTGCCTCTGCAGCAGGGTTTGGTTGGAGACCACCGAACTTGGCTGATCAAATCGATTGATTGAAAGTCTCGATCACTTCTCCTTTTCTTTTCCCAGTGCCCATGCTCCTACTACTCCTTCTGCTGCTATTCTGACTTCCATGGATGGTTATGGTGGTTCCTCAGCTGCTGCTCCTACTCCTTTGGCTGGTGCCAAATCAGGCGACTTTGAAGTTGAAGCTTGCCCAGTAGGCAGTTAGATGTAACCATGCTGGCATTACTATGATAGCCTTAGAGCTTGAAGGTCTCTGCCCCTAGGAACGTGATGCTTAGGGGCGAGGTTGAGATGACGGAAAGACAGAAGAGGATAAGCTGCTGTAAACAGGGCATGCCACAGCGGTCTTGGGCTGGGCTATTTTCTTATAATATAAGGAAGCAAGCAGCTCTTTAAGCAGCAGGTTTGAATCGATCAAATGTGAACTATGAGACGCTTTCATTTGCCGGGACATTATCTGCTCTTTTTCTGTCGTCCCACCAGTCTTCGACTACCTGAAGTAGAGAATAAGGGCTGGTCTTCATCTCGGAAAGAACCTAGCATGGGTGTTTCTTCATTGTAGTAGCTTTACCCGGACCGGCACGAACGGACTTTATTCGATCTGATCACCATTTTTCTATGCGAATGCTCGATCTCCTACTTGTGTAGAACGATCTCAAAACACTGACCTTTTTTAGGGGACAGGTAGATCTGTTCCACTTTACGGTGCAAACCCTCTTCTTGGTGACGGAGATAGGCAACTAGGATAGACAGGACGAGCGACAACAGACTAATTAGCAAGTACAAGCGCAAATCTCTCTTGGACGAGCATGCCCACTAGGTAAAATGATGATAGGATACGACCAGCACACCTAGTGGAATAGGCCCATCTTCCGGTGTGGTGACATGACCTTAGAGAACTTTTGATCTTGGCACTCTCGTGAATATGGTCAAAGTGCTCCCCTTCTTATTGGCGCATCGGATAAAAACAAGAGTGAAAAGCGATTTCGTGACATCATCGAAATGAACTGGCTTTTCAACTTCTTTGATTGATCTGCTTTGCTTTGTTGAATTTGATTCTAATTCTAGCTATATGAGACTGACGTTATTTAGGACAGGACGAGCAGAATACTTCTTTCACAGATTTGATAGCTAGCTCGTGCAAATCCATACTTTGGACTCTGATTTGCTTTCTATTCCACTAATAAGAAGAAAAAACCGATTAGGATTTAAAGTAAAGGAAAGTCTGACTTGTTTGGGAGATGTAGAGATAGGAAGAAAAAAAGCCTTCTAATATATAATAAACGAATGCTGGATCAACTACTTCACCTCCGGCGATGGAAGGAACTACGATGCCAACATCGTGAAAAGAAGAAAGAAGAAAGTAGGGATAATGACCGGGGCAGGCTTCCTTCGGGATCTCTCACCTCAAATAGAGATGTTTGTTCGCCCTTGGCTTGCGGATCTCGTTTCCCATCAGAACTTTACTTCAAGATTTGGCCATTCGGCTCAAACAACGTAAAATTGACTTGTCGCTTCGTTTTCCTTCATAGCAGGATCCCGCCGGATTAGAGCTTTTTGAAGAGCAAAACTTTCCTTCAGCAAATAGAATAGCCCCAAGTGAGTTTCTACACGCACGGATATATAGCATATAGAAAGAAAAGTGGAATTAGACTTATCAATCAAAGAATCTTGTTTCAGGGGCCTTTTACACCTCCTATTCCTATGGCGGAGAAGAGGACGAAGTGGCATTTCTATTATGAAGTTAGTGCACCTAAAGCAATCGATCCTGCCAAGACTTCCAAGATTGATGCGTTACCGGCAGACTCATCATATAGTAGAACGATCGGGCAGGAAGATTGAAATAGAGAAGATGCTCTAGAGGTCGCTATGGAATTGGGAACGGGCGGAAGAAAGATAGAAAGATAAAGAATTGAGAGAAATAGACGAAGTCAAAGGCAGACCCAGAAGGAACTGGTCGGTTAAAGCGCCCTTTTGTTCATTCCTCATATATGTACATAGTGAATCAGTTGAAAGAAAGACAATCAATGTCGAGTACAGTAGCGAATCTCGAATGAAAAGATTCAACAATTCCTCCGCGATTCGAGAGCCCTACAGAGAGGTAGGACCCCTAACTCACTCCGATGTTTCCATAGCATTATAGAATGGTTTCATCTACACGTGAATCTACTAGCTCAGAGGAGAGGAGCATTCCTTTTCTTTCATACTTAGAAGTGGGTACCGCACATAAATATAGATCAATATACAACCGTGCACTTTCATGAAATATGGCCTGAGCCAAATGAAGTTGAAGTGATGAAGAAAGTTTTTAGGTAAGGTTTCCTCTACAGGTCGGTAAATCCATAACTGGTAGTCATTACAAATCTTAAAAGCTTTTGAGCTAAGACGAACTCGCAAGCTAAAGGTCAGACTCATCTTGCTGTTCACTGAATATATTGAGTAGGGTAATCTACCCCAAAAGTCTTTCCTGGACGCAACTCAAGGGACAGCATTAGTCTAAAGAGTAGAGATTCTCATAAAGAAAGAACTACTCCCGCATTAACAATAACAAAGTGAAGTAAATAGTAGAAAAGCAAGCTAGTTCAACTCCCCGGTCTTACTCCTGGTCTTGTAGATTCATCCAAAGGAGTATCTCACTCTTTGTATTCTGTATTAACAAGTATAGCTTTTAGGTGTCCTATTCTTAGTAAAGGGATCATATTCCAATTTCCACCAAAAGCGATCCGGTGATCAACTACCATTGATTTTGTTCCGCCCGCCGGGCACTACCTATTCCCGGGGACGAGATTACTAATACTAGTAACTGGCCATCTTTACCTTATTCAGAGCTAGTGGCCTTGTCCATGATATATCGTGAACAGCCTTCTCTTCGAAATGAAATGGAGGACTTAACTGCAGATATGAATCTAAATCCGTGGATCTCAGCCCCAGTGTTGATTGCTCTCCCCATATCTTTGAAGGCTCGCGAAGACACAGGTTTTGGGGTGGAAGAATAATTTGTTGCTTCGGGGTGGTCTCGCCCGGTGTTGCTCGTCCTAGGATGGTCATTCGGATAAAGTAGTTGGTTCTCTCGTCCAGTGTTAGGGAACAGGTATAGGCCCTACCTATGCAATTTATAGTGGGTTGGCTGTTAGCAACTCAGCTCCAATCTCAAGCTCTTGTCTGCTCACGCCGAACTAGAGATCTAACCAGTAGACCCTCGACCCTCCGTGCATTCCCATCCAAGAATGGGGGTGAATAGCCGCAACATCATGACTTTGCTATCGAAGAATAAGACCCTTCTAGTTTTTTTTGCTCATAAGATAAAAACAACCCAATCCCAAACGGGCGGGTGAGCCATTCTATAAACCCTGCAGGCGAGCCAACCTAGCTTTAATGCCAAAGCCTCGCTTTGATGACGGCTGTCTTCTTCGTAATTGTGCAGCATATACCTTCTTGTCTCTTTTATAGCTGGAGATTCTCTAAAAATGAGACTCGTTTAGTTGTGATTCGATGCTTCTAAATAGCTCAGCCTAGCCTTCGTGGCAAATACCAATAGGTCAGCTCCTTGGTCTTCGTAACCTTTTAAGATAGAGAAGAATCAGCCAATAGAGACTGAGATCTGGATTTATATCATCTATAGTATATCGGGCTCATCTCCGGTAGAACTACCACACTCCTCCTTTTTGCTTATGCAGAAAGCCTTCTTTGGAGGAGAGGGGTGGACTAGAAGTAACCATAGTGGCATGCACCATAGGGCTATAGAGATGAGAATTTGAAATAGATAGTATAAAAGTCTCCATCTCACCGCTTTCGTCTGGCTTGATACCCCCCGAGGCTTACCGCTCTT